TTGGTTGGTTAATTGGTCACATTTTATTCATGAAAGGATTTGGGCTAAGCGCGGTCTGGATACGGCAAAATCGTTCTATTGTATGGAGATGGAATAAGTACCTTCGATCTAATAAGTACCTTCGATCTAATAAGTACCTTCTAGATGTTAAGAACCTTGTTTTAGATGTATCCGAATTGATAACTTCTATGGCTCAGATCTTTAGCCTTCTCTTTCTTGTTTCGTCCATCTACTATTTAGGTAGAATGCCGTCACCCCTTTTTACTAAGAAACTGGAAGAACCCCCAAAAGTGGAAGAATCTGTGGAAAGTGAGGAAGAAAGCGATGTAGAAATAGAAACAGCTTACGAAATGAAGGGGACTAACCAGGAACAAGAGGGATTCACCCAAAAAGATCCTTCTCCTTCCTTTTTTTCGGAAGAAAAGGCGGATCCGAACAAAATCGCTGAAACGGAAGATGAATTCCACTTTCGATCCACAGAGACAGACTCTAAAAATAGACCCGTTTCTGATTCTTCTGATTCTGAAGAGTCTGATCTCATGAATGAAAATGATGAATTCATTGATAAAAAAACGAAAAAGAAAGACCTTTTTTTCTTTGACAAACCTCTTGTGACTCTTCTTTTCGATTTGAATCGATGGAATCGACCATTTCGCTACATAAAAAATAATCAAATTGAGGGGGGTGTCAGAAAGGAAATGTCACAATATTTTTTTGACATATGCCAAAGTGATGGAAAAGAAAGAATCTCTTTTACATATCCTCCTAGTTTATCAATTTTTTTGGAAATGATAAAAAGAAGGATATCCCCGCATACACTCGAAAAATCTTCATCTAATGAGCTCGACAACCCTTGGGTTTATACCAACAAACAAAAAGTGAAAAATTTCAACAACGAGTTTATAAATCGAATTGAAGCTCTAGACAAAAAAAAAATATATATTTTGTTGGATATACTCGAAACAAGGACTCGATTGTGTAATGACGGTTCTAAAAAAGAATACTTATACTTATCCCAAGGGTATGATCCTTTCTTGAGCGGAGCATTAAGGAGAACACTAGACCAAAAAAATTTCATAGAGAAATTTGGGAAAAATCGGATTCATGGTCTCCTTCTTCCGGATACTGATTACCACGAATTTGAACAGAAAATAAATGGATTTGAACCATTATCAACAGAAATTGGATCAGAAGAATCAACAGAAATTGGATCAGAAGAATCAACAGAAATTGGATCAGAAGAAATGAGTAAAAAAGTCCCTGTATGGTCATACAAATTAATCACCGAGCTAGAACAAGAATCAGACGACTATCTGGAAGAGGCACCAGACGATCATGAAATTCGTACAAGAAAAGCCAAACGTATAGTCATTTTTACTGTTAACGAGCAGGATAGTGATCCTACTATTGTGAATCCTACTGAGGTCGGTGAACCAGAGGAAGTGGCTTTGATGCGTTATTCACAACAATCAGACTTTCGGCGAAGTCTAATCAAAGGTTCTATGCGGGTTCAACGGCGTAAAATGGGTACTTGGCTATTCTATCAACCACATGTACATTCCCCTCTTTTTTTGGACAAAATCCGAAAATTCCCTTTTTTTGATTTTGATGATATCTCCGGGGTGATTAATCGAATTTTTAGAAATTGGGTGCGGAAAGAGGAAGCAGTCAAAATTGTCGAGGATACAGACCCGCAAACAAAAATAGAAGAAAAAGAAGAGGCTCAGATAAGAAGGGAGGAAGCGCGAATAGAGATAGCAGAGGCCTGGGATAACCTTCCATGTGGGCAGCCAATAAGATGTTTGCTGTTATTAATTCACTCTTTTTCTAGAAAATATATTCTATTCCCTTCATTCATAATTGCGAAAAATCTTGGACGTATGTTGCTATTGCAACGTTCTGAATGGTCTGAGGATTTCCAGGAATTGAAACAAGAGATACATATTATATGTACTTATACCGGTGTTCCATTATCCGAAACAGAATTTCCGAAAAATTGGTTCGTGGACGGTATTCAGATAAAAATCTTATTTCCTTTCCGTTTGAAACCTTGGCACAAATCGAACCTAGGATCCTCTGAGAAAGATCTAATGCAAAACAACAACGAACAAGAGGATTTTAGTTTTTTAACAGTTTGGGGAAAGGAAGCTCGACGTCCTTTTGGTTCGCCCCGAAAACAACCTTCCTTTTTTAAACCCGTTTTAAAGGAACTCGAAAAAAAAATTCGAAAATTACAGAAGCACTCTTTTCAAGCTCGAATAGTTTTCAAAGGAAAAACAAAATTATTTCAACAAGCTTCATATGAATCGAGTGAAATTAAAGAAGAAAAAGATTCCATAATCAGCAATCAGATAATTCACGAATCATTTAATCAAATTACATCTCCGAGTTGGAAAAATTCTTCAGTGACAGAAAAAAAAATGAAGGATCTCACTGATAGAACAAGTACAATTCGAAATCAAGTAGAAAGAATCACAAAAGAGAAAAAAAAAGTAACTTCAAGTTATAATGCTAAAAGATTCGAAAAACGGCAAATATTAAAAAGAAGAACTGCTGGATTAATCGCTAAATTACCCCTGTTTTTCAAATCTTTCATTCAAAGAATATACACAGATATCTTTTTATCTATCATGAATATTCCCAAAATGAATACAGAACTTTCTCTTGAATCAACAAAAAAAAAATGCATTTCTAATAATGAAGAAGAAAAAATGAATAATGAAGAAGAAAAAATGAATAAAAAAAAGAAAAATCCAATTATTTCTACTATCAAAAAGGCACTTGATTCTATTATAAATAGTAATCTAATTTCACATCTTTTTTATGAATTATCCTGCGTGTCACAAGCATATGTATTTTACAAATTATCACATCAACTTAGTAACTCGTATAAATCTGTTCTTCAACATCAAGGAAGCCCTTTTTTTCTTAAGCCCGAAATAAAGGCTCCTTTTGAAACACAAGGAATGGGTCATTCGAGTTATGAAATGAATCACTGGAAAAGCTGCTTAAGAGGGTTAAGAGGACATTATCAATACGATTTATCTCAGATCAGATGGTCTAGATTAATACCAGAAAAATGGCGAAATACAGTTCATCAGCGTCGTATAGCTAAAAATGAAAATTTTAGCAAATGTCAAGACCAATTAATTCATTCCAAAAAACAAAAACAATTTGAAGTAGATTCATTATCTAATCAAAAAGAAAATTTTCAAAAATCCTATAGATATGATCTTTTATCATATCAATTTCTTAATTATGAAAATAAAAGGGAATGCTGTTTTTATAGATCTCCGTTTCAAGGAAATACGCACCAAGAGATTTCTTATAAAACGGCTAAAGAAACCCTTTTTGATATGCAGGTGAACCTCCCTATGAAGAATTATCTAGGAAAGGTCCATATTCCGGAAAAAATGGTCGATACAAGATATTTGGATTGGAGAATTCTCCATTTTGATCTTAGAAAAAAAGTCGATATTGAGGCCTGGAGCACGATCGATACCAATAGGGATCAAAGGAAAAGAGTTTTTATTAATGAATATGAAATAATTCAAAAAAATGATCTTTTTGATCTTAGGATTCCAGCTAAGAGGATTCCAGCTAAGAGGATTCCAGCTAATAGGATTCCAGCTAAGAGGATTCCAGCTAAGATTCCAGAAATCAATCCACCAAATTCAAACGGATTTTTTGATTGGATGGGAATGAATGAAAAAATGCTAAAGCATCCCATATCGAATCAGGAACTTTGGTTCTTCCCAGACTTTGTGTTACTTTCTAATGCATATAAAACGAAATCTTGGTTTATAGCAAGAAACTTCCTTCTTTTAAATTTGAATAATAGTAGTAGTACTGAAAAGGAAAAGATCAATGAAGGAAGTTTTTGGATAGAAAAGTATCGAAATCAAGAAGAAAAAAAATCCACAAGCCGAGGAGATCTTAAATCCGTTCTCCCACAACAAAAAGCTATTGAAGAAAAGGATGCAAGATCAGACATGAAAAAAGGGAAAAAGAAAAAAAAAAAAAACATCGCAGAAATAGAACTAGATTTATTCCTGAAACGTTATTTTCTTTTTCAATCGAGATTCGGCGAGACTTTGGCTCAAAGAATGCTCAATAATATCAGGATGTATTGTCTCGTGCTTAGACTGATAGATCCAAGAAAAATTATTCTAGCCTCGATTCAAAAGAGAGAAATGAGTTTGGATATCATGCTGCGTGACAATTTGAAAGAATTCATGCGAAGAAGAGCATTTACTGTAGAACCCATTCGTCTGCCTGGAACAAAAGATGGACAATTTATTACGTATCAAACCATAGGTACTTCGTTGGTTCATAAGAGTAAGGACCAAACGAAATACCAAGAGAAAAGATATCTTTCTAAGAAATTTTTTGATAAAGCTATTTTCTCACATGACAGAATAAGTAGAAATAGAGACAAAAAGCATTTTCAAGAAGCTCTTTTAAGACTTGAAGAAGCTCTTTTAAGACATGACAGAAGAAATGGTAGAAATAGAGACAAAAATCATTTAGGTTTACTTGTTCCTGAAAATATTTTCTCGTTTAGACGTCGTAGAGAATTCAGAATTCAAATTTCTTTGAATTCAAAGAATAGAAATGATGTAGATAGAAATCCAGTATTTTGGAACCGAAAGAACGTAAAAAACAGCAGACAAGTTTCACATGACAATAACCATCTTGTTAGAGAGAAAAAGAAATTCCAATTAAAGAAATTAAAGCACTTTCTTTGGCCTAATTATCGATTAGAAGATTTAGCTTGTATGAATCGTTCTTGGTTTGATACCAATAATGGCAGTCGTTTCAGTATGTTAAGAATACATCTTTATCCACGATTGAAAAATCGGGGATAATACACTTTTTCTATCTATCCTATACCCTATATATAATATAGGGTATCTGAAATAGGATAGATAGAAAATATAGATACCCTATATATAATATAGGGTATCTGAAATAGGATAGATAGAAAATATAGGGTATCT